GAAACATATAAAATGCGGTTAATCCGGCTGTGAAAAAAGATATTGTTGCGAAAATCGGCGAATACAACCAAGTATCATTAAGAATTTCATCCTTGGACCAAAAACAAGCGAGAGGTGGAATACCACAAAGAGAAAGAGTACCTAATAAAAAAGCGGTTTTTGTAATCGGCACATGCTTTCTTAACCCACCCATAAGAACCATATTCTGGCTTTTATCTGGAAAATATCCAACAATAGCTTCCATTGAATGAATAATTGATCCGGATCCTAAAAACAACAAGGCTTTGGAATAGGCATGAGTAATCAAATGAAATAAAGCGGCTCGATAAGACCCCATACCGAGAGCTAACATCATATAACCCAATTGAGACATTGTAGAATAAGCTAAACCTCTCTTAATATCTTGTTGAGCAAGAGCTAAAGTAGCTCCTAAAAATACTGTTATTATACCTATCAAAGATATTAGATTCATTGCGTATGGTATGACTATGAAAAGTGGAAGAAGCCGAGCTACAAGAAAAATTCCCGCCGCTACCATAGTAGCAGCATGGATAAGAGCCGAAATAGGAGTAGGCCCTTCCATGGCATCGGGTAACCATACATGAAGAGGGAATTGCGCGGATTTAGCAACCGGGCCGGCAAATAATAGAAATGCACACAAAGTAACAAATAAAAGGTTAACCTCATTATTATAAATCACGTTATTCAATATTTCGAACAAATCCCGAAATTCGAAACTGCCCGTTAGCCAATAAAGACCTAAGATCCCTAATAATAATCCAAAATCCCCTACACGATTAGTTACAAATGCTTTTTGACAGGCGCCTGCCGCAATAGGTCGTGTGAACCAAAACCCGATTAATAGATAAGAGCACATTCCAACCAATTCCCAAAAAATATAAATTTGTATGAAATTCGAACTTGTAACTAATCCTAACATTGAAGCATTGAAAAAACTCATATAAGCAAAAAATCTCAAATATCCTTGATCATGAGACATATAATTGTCACTATAAATAAGAACCAGAATTCCAACTGTAGTGATTAATATTGACATAATAGAAGTAAGTGGATCAATAAAGTATCCGAACTCGAAAGAAAAATCACTAGTGATAGTCCAAGTTCTCAGGGATTGATAGATCGAAGTTCTATCTATTTGCTCAATAGATAGATCGATCGAAAAAATCATAACTATACTTAACAATAAAATACTACTAAAAGCCCACATACGGCGAAGATGTTTTGTTGCGGTCGGAAAAAATAGAAGTCCCACCCCTATTAACATAGGGACTGGAAGTGGAACTAAAGGTATGATCCAGGAATATTGATATGTATGTTCCATAAAATCAATAAAGTAATAATAATTGTTTTTTATTCTTAATTCAGTGTTTCTGATTCGCCGGTTCTTATCTCTTTTAAATTTAAAAGGGATTTTAAAAAAATTAAGGTTAAGGTATTAAAAACTTAAATAAAATTCGCTTTTTCTATTCATAGTTATTTTGAATCGTTCCCAACAACTTCAAAAAAATGAAAAGTTAAAAACAATCAAATGTTCTAACGAAGCTACTAGTCAAAAATAAATAATTATTTTATACTTTATACTACGTAAGATTTTTAGGAAGATAGAGCAAATTCAAACTTTACTTATTATTCTCTAATTACACTAATTTATGTCCATAGATCAAGACGAAAGAATTACACAAAATGAAGTTTGATATAAATCATAGGCTGACCCCTATCGTTCCCCAATAAAATACGAATTAGTTTGTTTATTCTTATTCTTTGTTTATTCAAAAGCATTAACTAGTTCATCTCGGCACGTATGGATTGTCTACTATTATAATTATAATAAAAGACATTTAATTATAATAAACGACATTTAATAACCAATTACTAGACAAAAATTATTGGGTAGATAAAACCTGTTCGATGTATTTTTCATGGATAAATGTAGCATGCCAAAAATAGACAGAGATAAGGGCGGAAGGGCTTTTTCTTTTTTTATCAACTTCACCAATTCGATTTCTGTTATATGGCACAATCCGGCCTATAGATCTCGATTTGAATAGGTATCTAAGGGTGCCGCCACTAACTCCGGAATACGAATTACTTTATTCTCCAATATTTAGGGAATAGAAATTGAAAAAATCCCTTATTCCATTTATTTTTTTTTTCTAGTAAGATTTTATGCCATTTTTGCATATTTCTATTTATTTATTTTTTCTAAGGGTAGTTGGTGTATAGAAAAAATAAACAGATAATGAAATGAACCGTAAAACTAAAAAATGATTTGTTTTAACAATAGATGTCTTTCACATCCAATTTGATCAATGAATAACCTTTTCTTTTTTGAATGGCAGTTCCAAAAAAACGTACTTCTATATTAAAAAAACGTATTCGTAAAAATCTTTGGAAAAAGGGGGGGTACTGGGCAGCGTTGAAGGCTTTTTCGTTAGCGAAATCCCTTGCTACTGGGAATTCAAAAAGTTTTTTTTGTACGACGAATAAGTAATAAAAGGTTGAAATAATCTGAATCCCCCGGACTCAAAAATGAGTTAATTGTGTTTCGAATTTATACTATAGAATTTAGAAAAATCGAAAAAAGTAAGTAAACATTCCCTTTTGTAATGTTTTGAACCAATTGATTTGTCTACTGAATTCTAAAATAAAAATAAATAAAAAAAAAAAAGTATTTTTTTTATTTGAAAACGGAATCAAAACAAACTAGAAAGTTTCACCTTTCTTTTTATTTTACTATTTTTTTTATTCCCAGGATGGGGATTCTTATTTTCCCCATCACCCCACCATAAACAATAAGAATTTTTTTTTTTAATTTTCTTATTTTCTATAATACGTCCAGCCCAATACCTAATTGATTTGATCAATCCTAGGACAAATTAATAGTGAAAAAAAAAAAAACCTAACAATTACGACAACACAAACACAAAAGTTCTAAAAAATGAAAAAAAAAAAAAAAAGAAAGAAACCCTTTTTGAGTTGTTCCCTGGAGTGAAGTTAGAACTATTTAGTTACAGCCGTTACAAGGTTCTAGTTTATCAGAGAAGAAACTATGAAAGTTAAGTTAAATAAAACTGAAACCTTAAATAATTAAATAAAACAACAAAAGAAGGGACGGAATCTTTAAATCGCCCTTTCAATGTTTTTAGTAAGCATTCAAATTTCAAATTGATGAATAAAAATCCATTGAAATAGACTCTTTCAATCTCGACGATTGACTAATAATAGGTTATTATGATTTCGAGCAAGCCGCTATGGTGAAATCGGTAGACACGCTGCTCTTAGGAAGCAGTGCTAGAGCATCTCGGTTCGAGTCCGAGTGGCGGCATAGCATCTGTAAAAAGATATACAAAAAAAGTGCTCTAAGGAATTTAATTTATGATTTCCATTCTGTATATTTGAGGTATTCTCTCTTTTCATTTTTTTTTTTATGATCTTTTCAACTTTGGAGCGTATATTAACGCATATATCCTTTTCGGTCGTTTCAATTGGAATTACAATTTATTTAATAACCTTCTTAGTCGATGAAATCAGAGGGCTATATGCTTCATCAGAAAGGGGGATGACAGCTACCGCTTTCTGTCTAACAGGATTATTAATCACCCGTTGGGTTTACTCGAGACATTTCCCATTAAGTGATTTATATGAATCATTAATCTTTCTTTCATGGAGTTTATCTATTATTCATAAGATTTTTGATTTTAAAAATAAAAAAAATCATTTAAGCGCTATAACGGCACCAAGTGCTTTTTTTACCCAAGGCTTTGCGACTTCGGGTTTTTTAACCAAAATGCATCAATCCGGAATATTAGTACCCGCTCTCCAAGTCCAGTGGTTAATGATGCACGTAAGTATGATGGTATTGGGCTATGCAGCTCTTTTATGTGGATCATTATTATCCACGGCTCTTCTAGTCATTACATTTCGAAAAGTGATAAGGATTTTGTTGAAAAGAAAAAATTTTGTAAATGGAAATGGGTCATTTTGTTTCAGTGAAATCCAATACATGAACGAAAAAAAGAATGTTTTTCTAAATAGTTTTTCCGCTAGAAATTATTACAGGTATCAAGTGATTCAACAATTGGATCGTTGGAGTTATCGTATTATTAGTTTAGGATTTATCTTTTTAACCACAGGTATTCTTTCGGGAGCAGTATGGGCTAATGAGGCGTGGGGGTCTTATTGGAATTGGGATCCAAAAGAAACTTGGGCATTTATTACTTGGACGATATTCGGGATTTATTTACATACTCGAACAAATACAAAATGGGAAGGTGTAAATTCCGCAATTGTAGCTTCTATGGGCTTTCTTATAATTTGGATATGCTATTTCGGAGTCAATCTATTAGGAATAGGGTTACATAGTTATGGTTCATTTAATTAACACCTATTTGAATTGAAGAAAGGGTTTGATGAATACAAACATAGGACAGCGCGGAGATCGAAACGAAACTTGGTGTTAGTGTAAGATGCCGAGAACCTTTTGAATCGCCGCACTGCTTGATTCAAAAGGTTCTTACAAATGCCTTTGGCGGTTGGTCACAATTTTTAAATTATTTTACTTCTTCTTTTTATTTAACTTAAACTTAAAAGTAAGAAAAGAAAAAGGATTTCTTTGTTCATTGGATAACGAACTCCTTTTAAAATCATGGGATTTCTTTTTTGATTTTTTTTAGTCATGAAAACTATCTACAAAAAAATTAGATATAATAGCTTCGGCCTTGTCCGCTGATAGTGAGAGAACGAAATCGGGATAAATACCAATACCTATTACGGGTAGAAGAATCGAGATCAAAACAAATAACTCCCGTGGTCCAGAATCAAAAAAATAAGAGTTTGGGGCATTAAATAGCTTGTACCCATAGAACATTTGCCGTATCATAGATAATGAATAAATAGGAGTTAATATCATTCCAATTGCCATCACAAAAGTGATTACTATTTTTGGCATTAAAAAAAAATTTTGGCTGGTAATTATTCCAAAAAATACTATTAATTCTGCAACAAAACCACTCATGCCGGGTAATGCAAGGGAGGCCATCGATAAGATACTGAATAGCGTGAAGATCTTTGGAATTGGTATAGCTAGTCCGCCCATTTCGTCTAGATAAGCAAAACGTATTCTATCATAACTCGTTCCTGCCAAGAAAAAAAGTGCAGCACTAATCAACCCATGAGAAATTATTTGTAAAACGGCTCCATTGAGCCCTGTATCGGTTATCGAGCCTATTCCTAAAATTATGAAACCCATATGAGATACAGAGGAATAGGCTATTCTTTTTTTTAAATTCCGTTGGCCGGGAGATGTTGAAGCTGCATAAATTATTTGCACGATACCTACTATCATGAACCAGGGGGAAAATATAGAATGAGCGTGCGGTAATAGTTCCATATTGATTCGAATCAACCCATATGCTCCCATTTTTAATAAGATTCCGGCTAGAAGCATACAAGTACTGTAATGTGCCTCTCCGTGGGTGTCTGGTAACCACGTATGAAAGGGTATAATTGGCAATTTGACAGCAAAAGCAATAAAAAATCCAATATAGAATATTATTTCCAGTGCCACAGGATACGACTGATTAACTAATGTTTCCAAATTTAATGTTGGTTCATTGGAACCATATAAACCGATACCCAAAACTCCTATTAAAAGAAAAACGGAGCCCCCTGCCGTGTACAAAATAAATTTTGTGGCTGAATAAAGGCGTTGCTTTCCACCCCACACGGCCAGAAGTAGATAAACGGGAATTAATTCTAATTCCCACATGATGAAAAAAAGTAAAAGGTCCCGAGAAGAAAATGATCCTATTTGACCGCTGTACATCGCTAACATCAGGAAGTGGAATAGTCGGGAATTCAGAGTAACTGGCCGAGCCGCTAAAGTAGCTAAAGTGGTGATAAATCCCGTCAGTAAAATGGGTCCTATGGAAAGTCCATCTATTCCCAATCGCCAGTCAAACTCAAAAAAAGTGATCCATTTATAATCCTCTGCCAGCTGGATTAATGGATCGTCCAATTGGAAATTATAACAGAATGCATAGGTCGTTAGAAGGAGTTCTAAGACACATATATATATTGTATATCCTCTAGTCACCTTATTTCCTCTATGAGGGAGAAAAAAAATTAAAGAACCCGCGGCTATCGGAAAAACTACAATTAGTGTTAACCAAGGAAAATAATTCGTTGTAAAGACAAGATACACTTGGCCCAGAAAAACCCGTACTCGAAACTCGAAAATAGAATATATTCGTATTTTTTTTTCTTTTTCGAGTACGGGTTTTTGTCGGTAATCGGTAAAAAAAAAAGAAACTGTATTTATTCAAAACGGATTCAAGTGGGTTTTTCGGGAACGTATCAATATCAATAAGCTAGACCCATGCTTCGGGTTGTTTCATGCCATAAATAAACTCGAACACTCAAGAAATCCGTTGGACAGGCGGATTCACATCGCTTACAACCAACACAGTCCTCTGTTCTTGGAGCAGAAGCAATTTGCTTTGCTTTACATCCGTCCCAAGGTATCATTTCTAATACATCTGTGGGGCAAGCTCGTACACATTGAGTACACCCTATACATGTATCATAAATCTTTACTGAATGTGACATTGGATCTATCTATTTTTGTTTTGAACTTTTTAATTTTCGATCTAGTCAATTTTGAAATGTCATATTTAAACACCAGATGAATCAATGATTTACCAGAATTTTGCTAATTAATCCACTTCTGGATCAAGGGAACAAAGATACTTTGATTTCTTCCAGTTTCACAAACAGGATCGAAATTAGGGCATATTATATATTCTAAATTGAATTTATGAATATTATGATTTATAAATACTACTTATTCAACAAAGTCGATTGATTGATACGCGTCGATTTTCTGTTACGATAAATTGACGAAACAATAGCTGATCCGATAGCTGCTTCAGCGGCTGCAATAGCTATAACAAAAATGGAAAAAATATCTCCTTTTAATTGTCGACTATCAAAAAAATCAGAGAATGTTACAAAATTGATATTAACTCCATTTAGTATAAGTTCAAGACACATCAAGGCCCGAACCATATTTCGGCTCGTAATCAAGCCATAGATGCCAATCGAAAATAAATAGGCACTCAAAACAAGTACATGCTCGAGCATCATTAACCAACTCCGTACCAATTTCGATTCATTTCAATCTGAACAATAATAATAATGCAAGTGATTTGGTTGCTTAGAATATACCAGGTACGGAACAAAAGAATCTATTTGGTAATAGATCGAATAAAAAAAAATTAGATTTTGATTTTCTATTGATCTGTGAATAGTATTCAACTATTCTTTACAAGAATTTAAGGGAAATGAATGTGATAACACATAAAAAAGTAGAATTGGGATTTCTGTTCCTAGTTATAAAGATTTGTTATTGACGCGCCACGGCAATTGCACCTATTAAAGCAACTAAAAGAATTATTGAAACGAGTTCAAATGGAAGAAAAAAGTCTGTTGATAAATGAATTCCAATTTGTTGACTATTACTTATCAAATCTTGTTCAATAATCTGGTTGGCTCGTGTAGTCCAAATAATCCCGTACCACGACGTATCTAGAATAGTAGTGATTAGCGAAAAAAAAATACTTGTACAAACCAGGGAAGTAAGACCATCGCCAATAGTCCAAAGATAAAACTGAAAATCTTTGGAATAGTCTGAGCCGCTCATGAACATTACAGCAAATATGATTAAAACATTTACAGCTCCCACGTAAATAAGGAGTTGCGCGGCAGCTACAAAATGGGAATTTGATAGAATATAGAATAATGATATACAAACAAGAACCAATCCCAAGGAAAAGGCAGAATAAATTGGGTTGGTAAATAATACCACTCCCAGACCTCCTAATATAAGACCCGATCCCAGAAAAACTAAAAGAAAATCGTGTATTGGTCCAGGCAAATCCATTATATTAAAATAGGAGATAAATAAATCGAAATCTTTTTCATGACCTTATTGAGCCGACCAGGAAAAATTCTTTATGAGACATTCTCAATTCCAATTCAATGAAATTCTAATCTACTAAGTGGGAATTGATGCGGATACAGTTCTGGGATCAATTTCGTTCTTTTCGTTATTCTAAATGGCAATTTGAAATTGGAGCTATATATAGTTCGAAAAAGCTTCTGTCTATATATTATTTCATTTCAATACAAATTTAGTTGTACTTCTCATCAACCAATCAAAAGTTGGGATTTGGAGTTATTGACCAAGCAAAAAAACAACCTTATCCCTTTATACCAACTATACCAAAACTGAACCTTAGTAATTCGAAATTAAAAAGGTTTAGACGTTTTTTCGTTGAGGCGAATTCAAGACTGTTCGAATTGTAAAATCGTCAATTACTGACATTGGTAAACGACCTAAAGCAATTTGATTATAATTCAATTCGTGACGGTCGTAAGTAGCAAGTTCATATTCTTCAGTCATTGATAAACAATTTGTTGGACAATACTCAACGCAGTTACCACAAAAAATACAAATTCCAAAATCAATACTGTAATTAAGCAATCGTTTCTTTCGAATATCTGTTTCAAATTTCCAATCAACAACAGGCAGATCTATAGGACATACCCGAACGCATACTTCACAAGCAATACATTTATCAAATTCAAAATGGATTCGACCACGAAAACGCTCCGATGTGATTAATTTTTCATAAGGATATTGAATAGTTACAGGTAAACGATTTGCTTGGGATAAAGTAATCATGAAACTTTGACCAATGTACCTTGCAGCTCGTAGTGTTTGTTGACCATAATTCATGAAACCGGTTACCATAGGGAACATATTGTGAATATCTATGAATGTTTTGAGTTTATTTCTTTCTCTTGTTTGAGACAAGTAGCGAATATTGTATTCTTTTTTTTTTTTTTTTCTTTATCTTTATAGCGAAAGGAGTTGGGAAGAAGTTGTTAATAATAGATTACCGAGAGAAATAGGTAAAAGAAATTTCCAGCCAAGATTTAATAGTTGGTCCATTCTTAGTCTCGGTAAAGTCCACCTTGTTGCAATAGGAATGAACAAGAACAAATAAGTTTTAGCTAATGTAATAAAGATACCAATTGTCGTTCCAAAGATTCCATCCGCTTTATTTAGTTCACCCAGCCCAGGAACAAATATGTCTGGAATGGAAAGATTCGAACCTCCCAAGTAAAGAACTGTTACAAATAATGAGGAAACTAATAGATTTAGATAGGAAGCAACGTAAAATAAACCAAATTTGATTCCTGAATATTCGGTTTGATAACCGGCTACTAATTCTTCTTCCGCTTCTGGTAAATCAAAAGGTAATCTCTCGCATTCCGCTAGGGAAGAAATTATAAAAACGATAAACCCTATAGGTTGACGCCACAAATTCCACCCCCAAAAACCATATTTTGATTGCGCCCCAACTATATCAACTGTACTTAAACTGTTAGATAATCATAGTCGGTGGTAACATTACGGTTTCCATCGCTATTACAAAACCGTACATGAGATTTTCACCTCATACGGCTCCTCAGGGCCACAAATAAATGTAAGGACCGGACCGGTATTAGTTATTTTGATATGGTTATAGGATGGATAAAGTCAAAATCTAGCGGAGGATCCCCAATTATACCACTGGAATTCTGTCTGCTCTAAGGATAAAAAACAGTATTTCTGAATTAATCTCATCCTTTACGAATTTCAAATTTTCTGTGTTGAGTAATAACTTAATCAACCCTTCAATAAAATACTCCTTGTAGAAATATCACTAGATATTTCAACCCATCCTTTTATTTTTGATTACGAAAAAGAATTAGCCATTACACTAGTTCATGAATCATGACACGAATTTGATTTCTATCAATATATGAAAGTTCTATCAATATATGAAAGAAAGAATAAAAGGATTCTTTTATATTGTAATTGTATTTTTTCTATTTTTTTGTTCCTCTTCTTCTTTCTGAGAGAAAATGGGGCTTAAAAGGGGGTAAAGGATTATTTCGTTCCTGATAGTTATTTCTTTAACTGGCGGATAGGAGCATGCTCTGAATCGGAATTGTGGGGAGTACTGCCTGATCGTTTCTACCAACTTAAAGCCCCAATTAGTATTCTTTTTATGTTATGCAGAAGTATCCTTTTAGATAATTGACATAATCTACATTACTAACCCGTTGTGTGTATTTTGGTGTTCCTTCCTATCCCCCACTTTGTGTTTTCAACCCCCCTAATATATCTAATATATATTGTAATACATACAATAGCTAATGAAAAATGAAAATTCTATGGGGTTGGTCTTTTAAGCCCGCTTCAAGCTAGGATGATCAATCGACCTGTCTTGGGGTAAGGGGCTTCCTCCACTTTTACTTTTGTTTACTTATCCTTAACGCTTGTACATAGGAAATGAGACTTAATCCACGTTTACTGCGAATTTAGAAGGTGTTTTCTTTCACTCATATATAACTATCTAATTTCTTTTATTAACCTAAAGAGTAAATAAATGAATAAAAAAAATGAGGATTTCTATTCAAGTTCGTTTTTTTCTAGAACGAAAGCTTCGGTTTTAGCGAATCGCACGTAGAGATATTGATAAAACACATAAAGTTAATGGTATTTCATAACTAATCGATTGAGCAGCAGCTCGCAGACCACCTAAAAAGGAATATTTATTATTTGATCCATATCCTGACATAAGAAGTCCAATAGGGGCAATACTTGAAATGGCAATCCATAAAAAAATACCGATATTGAGGTCAGCTAAAACAAGGTTATAACTAAAAGGAATTACTGAATAACTTAGTAGAATTGCTATGACTGCTATAGCTGGACCAATACTGAATAAACTACTATTTCCTCTAGATGGAAGAAGGTTTTCTTTGAAAAGGAGTTTTGTTCCATCGGCTAAAGCTTGAAGAATTCCCAAAGGGCTGGCGTATTCAGGCCCAATACGCTGTTGTATTCCTGCAGATATTTCTCTTTCTAACCACACAATTACTAGGACACCGATTGTGATTGCCAATACATAAATCGAAATAGGGGCAAGCACCCATAGGATCCCATAGACCTCTTGTAGGGATTCCAATCTGGAAAAAGAATTGATATCTTGTACTTCGGGTGTAGCAATTATCATTTCAACGATCAACTTCCCCCATAATGATATCTATACTACCTAATATCGTCATAATATCAGCCAATTTCATTCTTTTAACTAACTGAGGAAGAATTTGCAAATTGATAAAACCCGGGGGGCGAATTTTCCATCTCCAAGGAAACCCACTTTGATCCCCTATCAGAAAAATTCCCAATTCTCCTTTTGGGGCTTCTACTCTCACATAAAGTTCTTGTTTTGTCAATTCAAAGGTAGGAGAAGGCTTTTTACTAATGAATCGATTTTCAAAATCATTCCGTTCTGGATCGCTTTCTCTATCAAAGCAGCGGATTTCTAAATTTTCATAGGGGCCTCCCGGAATTCCTTCTAAAGCCTGTTGAATAATTTTTACGGATTCCGTCATTTCACCGATTCGGACTAAATAACGAGCTAAGGAATCCCCCTCTTTTTGCCACTGGACTTCCCAATCAAATTCGTCATAACACTCATAATGATCAACTTTACGAAGATCCCATTCTATTCCAGACGCTCGTAGCATTGGTCCTGATAAACCCCAATTTATTGCTTCTTCTCCACCAATAGTGCCTACTCCTTCAACTCGTTCTAAAAAAATAGGGTTTCGCGTAATAAGTTTTTGATATTCAGCAACCCCTGTTAAAAAATAATCGCAGAAATCCAAACATTTATCTATCCAACCATAGGGTAAATCGGCTGCTACTCCTCCGATCCGAAAATAATTATGCATCATTCTCATACCGGTGGCAGCTTCGAACAGATCATATACTAATTCTCTTTCTCTGAAAATATAGAAGAAAGGAGTCTGTGCACCAATATCTGCCATAAAAGGGCCAAGCCATAACAGATGGGAAGCTATACGACTCAACTCCAACATAATTACTCTGATATAGCTGGCCCTTTTAGGTACGCGAATATTTCCCAACTGTTCTGGTCCATTTACAGTTATTGCTTCTGTGAACATAGTAGCTAAATAATCCCAACGGGTTACATAAGGCAGATATTGTATAATTGTTCGGTTTTCCGCAATTTTTTCCATCCCCCTGTGTAAATAACCCAATATTGGTTCACAGTCAATAACATCTTCACCGTCTAGAGTAACGATGAGACGAAGAACACCATGCATTGACGGGTGGTGAGGTCCCATATTGACTATCATAAATTCTTTTTCTTTTTCTGTAGCTAGTATACTCATAGGTTTTTCCTCGATTCATTCTTACATGAATTGTTGAAAACAACAAGAAGTTCATCAACAGTCAAAATCAAATAATTCGAAATTGTTTTTCAAATTTCAAATTAACGATTTTTTGACTCCCGGATATTCAACTTACTAATTAATTCTTTATAACGTACTCTATTTTTCTTTGACAAATAACCTAGTAGACATTGGCGTTTTTCCAAAATTTTACGTAGACCCCTTTGAGATGAATAGTCTTTTCTGTGCAATTCTAAATGTGAAGTAAGTCTCCGGATCTTGTTGGTGAAACGAAATACTTGAAATTCAACCGATCCGCTGTTTTTTTCTTTTTTTTCTTGAACCCTAACTGAGATGAATGCATTTTTTATCATAAAACGAAACCCCTCCCCCTTCCTTTTTTAAGATGAATTTTACTGATCAGTAATAATAATACTAGTTACTTCAATTTGATATACACAATAATCTTAAGTTCGTTATGAACTTGCTAGAAAATCAATATCAATAATCAATCCAATTTTCAATTTGATTAGGGATCCAAAAGGATGGATATTTCGGCAAAAGATAAAAATTTGGACCTAAAAAAAAGAGTTTCTTGATTCATTTATGGATCTAATTAATATGTTCGCCATTAATTTGGTATCTTGTATCAGACTGGAATGGAAGACAAGACATGTATACATTTCTTTGTTTTCATATCCCAAAATGGGACATGATAGATAGGAAAAGCACACTATTAACGAATTTTCAATCGTGGATACATATGGACCCTTACCATACTGAAACGACTCCCATTATTGGTATTAAACCAATACCGATTCATACAAATTAAATCTTCTAATCGAGAATTGGCCCAAATAAAGAACTTTAATTGAATTAGTTGATTTTTCTCTCTAGCAAGATTTTTGTTTTTATCCAAAACGTGGCTGCCGCCCTTTCCGTTATTAAAAAATACTGGATTTGTCTGCATACCATTTTGATTCTTCGAATTGAAACAAATTAGGGTTCTTAATTCTCTACGACGTTTAGGGAGTAAAATATTTTCAGGAACAAGCAAATCATAATGATTTTTGTTTCTATTTCCAGTCATTTTGTGATGTTTTGCAATGAATTCATCAAAATCTTTTTTATCAACATCGCCTTTTTCTTGGTATCTTTTAGTAATTTTGCGCTTATTCTTATGAACCAATGCAATACCTACGATTTGATATCGAAAAAATTGCCCATCATTTTTTACAGACAAACGACGGGGTTCGATAATAAGCATTCCCCCTTTCGTTAATTCTTTAAGAGCGAAATTCTTCTTAGTGATCAAAATAGGCAGACTAATTTCTCCCCCTTGAATAGAGGCTATAGTAACGTCGCTAGGATTTATTAGTCGAACCAGGTGACAATATACTTTCATATCATTGAGTATTTTTTCTCTGAAAGAAACAGCACCCCGCCATCGCAACTGCAAACACAAATATCTTTTTAGGAAGAAATCGAGCTGCACTTCGGTTTCTCTTTTGTATTGCTTTTTCTTTATACGGGTTTTCATGTCCGACCCCGTATAATTTTCTTCAACATCTTTTTCTTGGTTTGAGAGAACTGATCCAAGAATTACTTGCTTTTGTGCATCCGATCTCGGAGTTCCTTGGTCTGCGAGTTCGTTTTCTTCTTTACTTTGATTCGATAATTCAAGATATTCTTTTTGAGTAGGTGATATAAAAAGATCCGCCTCTTTCTTTCCGGTTCTATTTTTCTTACTATTTCCATTAAAATTGAAAAGAAGTAATTTGATTGGTATAATCCAGGGTTTCGTTCTATATGCATTAAAAAGTAGTACAAATTCTGGAAAGAACCAAGATTCCGGGTTTGATATAGGACAACTTAGTATTTCTTCATTCATTCCCATCCAATCACAAAAGAACCCCCTTTGGGTGGATGGGTTAATTTCTTCATCTTGATGAATTGTAAGATAAAAGGGGACTCTGTTATTAATTGCATCAATTTTTTTATAATTATTAGACCCAATCCTAGTATTTTGATTACTGCCGGTACCAGTATCCATATCAACCCAGGCTTCCATATTGGCCTTATTTCTAAGACAAAAATTAAGAATTCTCCAATCAAAATATTTTCTATACAAGAATTTTTCCATATCCATAATATCATCTTCCCCTATATAATTATTGATAGAGATACTTCCCAGCATAGCCAACAATTTTCCTTTCTTTCTATTGTAATTATAATAATACTCTTCTTTATTATTTACTTGGACTAGTGATCTATCAATATACGAGTCTTTCTTATCTTCATAATTAATCGATTTATATGATAAAAGATCATATCTATAGTGTTTTTTAAAATTCGATTTTTGATTACGTAATAGGTCTGCTTCAAAAAAATTTTGTTTTTCGCAATGAGTTAATCCATTTTTTTCATACGAATCTCTTTTAATTAAATCCTTATTTTGAGCCATACGGTGTTGATTGGCTATATTTCGCCATTCTTGTGGTACTAATCTAGCCCATTTAATCCGAGATAAATCATATTGATAATGCCCGCTGAACCGGTGTTTTCGCGGATTACTTCCAAAATTCCAAAGGGGTTTATGTCTTAATTGGTAATTAAAGATTCCGTGTTTTTCAAAAAAATCTTTTATTTCATTCTTAAGAAATAGAGATGTTCCGTGATATTGAAGAACGGGTCTTAAATTATAAAAGTTCAAAATTGGGACTTGTAATAATTTGTAAAATACATATGCTTGTGATTGTGAAAAAGACGATAAATTACAAGAAATCTTTGAATTCTTATTACTAGTCTTAGAAATCGATTTTTGGATAGTCGAAATAATTCTATTTTTATTTGTTTTATTAATTCTTTCGGGATTTGCTTCATTTTTGTGGATGTTTTTCTCAATAATTTTCATTTTTTTTCTTGTTGATTCACGAAAAGGTTTTGTATTGATTCTTGGAATAGTAAGGGTAGATAGAAAAATATTTCTGTATATCTTTTCAATGACAAATTTTAGAAACAAATAGGATTTACGGATTAATCGCGCATTTCTTTTTTTTAATATCCGCCAAATCCTTTTTGATGGGTCTAATATTTTAACAGAATAAGTTGGTTTTTTCGAACTAATATTTGTTTCTTGAGTTAGCGATCCTTTTTTCTTTTCTTTTGTAATTTTATCTATTTGATTTATGATTCTGCTTGTTCTATTAGTCAGATCTTCCATTTTTTTTTCGGCCCGGGATAATTTCGTCCAATCCATAGATGAAATTTCAATAGACGGTTCGTGAATCATCTGCTTACTGATTATCGAATTTTTTTGAGTTTCCCTCAATTTCTCGATTTCTCTCAAGTTTCTTTTTGAAAGTTCTTTTATTTTTCCTTCTTTGAAATCCCTTAAAACTATAAAAGACTTAGTTTTCAATTTTCTAATTTTTTTTTTTAGTTCTTGAAAAATGGGTTCAAAAAAGAAACGTCGTTTTCGGGGAGAACCGAACGGCATGTCAGTTTCCAGCCCCAAAACTGTTAAAAAACAAAAATCAGTTTCTTGTTCACTTTTTGGATCTTTATCTTTATGAGAGGATTGTATCGTAGATCCGTGCCAGGGTTTCAGGTGAAAGGGGAATAGGATCTTTATCTGAATACCTTCTATTAACCAGTTTTTCGGAAATTCTCTTTCAGATAAATTAACACCACTATAAGTGCATTTAACATAAATTTCACGATTCCAATCCTTAAAATCCTCGGACCACTCGGGATCTTGGAATAATAGTATGCGAAGCACATTTTTAGCTATTATCAATAACGGTAATATAATATATTTTCTAAGACTCGATTGGATTACTAACATAGAACTTCTTAGTATTCGAGTAAGTAAACGCTTATCCCAGCCTTCTACTTGTTTTATACGTACCATTTCTTGTCTTTGGTAGCTTTCGCCTTTGAGCTTCTTTTTTTCTTTTTTATCCAATTTTCTTGTCTTTGCGTTTGTATAATCAGAAAGTTTTTGGTTTTTATTTTTTACCATCCAATTTCGAAGAATTACTTTCATCAGCCGGGAAATATCAAAAGACAAATAAAGGGTTTTGTCTATTCTGTCCAAAAAAAGAGGGGAATGGGCATTTGCTTGAACTGGTTTCCAAATAACGGTTTTACGTCTTTGTGCGCGCATGGAACCTTTGATTATATATCGACGAAAATCCGATTGTTCCAAATAATGGGGCAAAGTCACATCCTCTTTTGTCTGGTGATCAACAGCAACCACTAAACGTTTGGCTTTTCGTGAACGAAATGCATGTTCCCCTCTTACATTTTCGTCGTATTCTCCCAGTTCTTGGTCTACATTATCGATTAATTTGTATGACCACCGGGGAACTCTTTTACTAATTTCTTTTATCGCTTTTTTTCTAATTTTTTGATCATTGGGATCCGTTATAACTGCATCGAATAAAAAATTGAAACTTTTTATTCGGTCTTCGGAATCGATGTGTTCTCGTTCCCGTTCTGTAAATAAAGACTGCACTTCTTCGCTTGAAAATGATTTTCGATTAAATCGGTCTATTGTCTGTTCAAATTCGTGATAATCATTAATAAGAATTAGATTGTGAATCTTATTTATCCAAGGCGTTCTTATCTTATTTTTGATATAGGTTGTATTTAGGATTGGGGGTGAAAATAATTTTTTGATTCTTCCACGATAAGGTCCGTTTAATAAAGGATCATATGTTTTAGGTAAGTATTTTTTTTTAGTCTTATCATTACACAATTGAGTCCTTTTTTCGAGTATATCCCGAATAAAAGATCCTTTATCTAAACCCTCAAGTCGGTTTCTAAACTCCCTGCTTAAGTTCTTACTTTTTTGGTTATTAGTGTAATTCCAATGTGTAGAAAATTCATCAGAGGATAGTTTTTCGGTTGCGAAAAAATAATTATTTTTTTTTATCATGTCTAAAAAAGTTGACAAACTAGCTGGATATGTAAAAGAGATCCTTTCTTTTCCATCACTTCGACATGCATAAAAAAAATAATGTGACATTTCGTTTCGTACAGCATTTTCAAATCGATTATTTTTTTTATATCGAAGTGGCCGAGTCCAACGTTTATAGTCGAAAAGAAGAGTCACAAGAGGTTTTTCAAACCATAACCAGAATAAATATTTCTCTTC